TGATTGTACCAAATATGGGTCGTCGAGAAAGAGAAAAGAAAATAGAAGATAAACAAAAAAGAGGAAAAACTTTTCGATATTCCATTCTAGAAATCGGTATTTAATGAATATGAATTAAGTGGGTCCAATATAATTGAAATGCAAGAAAAAAAAAAGAGAATGTCATATATATAATATGATAATGAGACAAAAGAAAAAAGGGGATATGGGGGATATGGCGGAATTGGTAGACGCTACGGACTTAATTGAATTGAGCCTTGGTACGGAAACTTACTAAGTGATAACTTTCAAATTCAGAGAAACCCTGGAATTAAAAATGGGCAATCCTGAGCCAAATCCTATTGTCCGAAAACAAAGAAAGATTCAGAAAGCAAGAATAACACAAGGATAGGTGCAGAGACTCAATGGAAGCTGTTCTAACAAATAGAGTTGGGTTGACCGCGTTGTCTTAGTAAAGGAAAAAGGAATCCTTCGGTCACAACTTTCGAAATGCTGCTAAAGTAAAGGATAAACCGATATACATACATATATACTGAAATACTATCATCAAATGATTAATGATGACCTGACTTTTTCTTTTGTCATATTTATATTATATGACAAATAAGCGAATTGTTGTCAATTGATTCCAAGTTGAAGAAAGAGTCGAATATTAATTGATCAAATTATTCACTCCAAGGTCTGATAGATCTTTTTATTTTGAGGAACTGATTAATCGGAGGAGAATAAAGATAGAGTCCCGTTCTACATGTTAATACCGACAACAATGAAAGTTAGAGTAAGAGGAAAATCCGTCGACTTTAGAAATCGTGAGGGTTCAAGTCCCTCTATCCCCAAAAAGGCCTCTTTGGCTCCGATTCCCTAATTATTGTTTTGTTTCTATTCTCTTTTTCTTTTTGTTTATGTCTCATTCATTCTACTCTTTCTCAAATGGATATGAGACAAATTTTTTCTTATCACAAATCTTAGAATAGATATGATATACGTAGAAATGAACATCCTTGAGAAAGGAATACCCTTTTGAAGAATCATTAAAAATCTATGCTCTTCCTCGTACCGAAACTTAGAAAGTCTTCGTTGTGAAGATCCACAAAAGTTTAGGGCCTTTGTAATCTTTTTTTATTTTTTCGTCTTTTTCATTTTTAATTGACATAGACCGAATTCGTTTAGTAAAATAAAAAAAGGATGATGCATTGAGAATGGTCGGGATAGCTCAGCTGGTAGAGCAGAGGACTGAAAATCCTCGTGTCACCAGTTCAAATCTGGTTCCTGGCACATGATTAATTTGTATTGAGTATCTATTCTATCAAATTGATTGATATAGATATTCATTACATTAATAGTATGTATCGTGATACATACTTATCCATCTAGGTGTTTGGAGCTCTACGCTTTATTCAGATATAAAGTGTATATATTTCATATTTTAATATTGAATATGTAAAAGAAAATAATTTTAAAATAACATAATTTAGGGAAAAGAGAATAATTCAAGTTTTTTTATTCTTGAATTCTTTTTTCACACTGTGGCCCCTCCTCGTTCAAAAAAAAACTTAATCATATTCGAAAGGTTAATTTAGTTGATTAAAAAGACTCAAAAAAATCGAGTCTCTAGTCTAGAGGGTGGTACGACTATCTACGATTCATCTCAGATACTGTACAAATAGACTTCGGTCCTCTTTCATTTCTTTTTGTTTTCTTTCATCTCATATTCTATTTGCTATTTCTTCATTTCCTCCATGTAACTTTCGACAACCCATCTCTTTCTATAGCCGATTTAAGGGATATGCGCGGTACGAAGTTTATGATGCGGAACTCTCTTAGGTTAGTTCACCCTATTCCTCCGACTCTAAGTATCTTCGGAACTTGAGAATCTCAATGAATTATGAATTCTTCATTTTTTTTATTTAGTCTATCTATATATTTCTAATAAATAAAAATAGAATAATATATAATGTCATATCCTATATAAAAATAGAATAATATATAATGTCATATCCTATATATAGAATAGGAAAAAAAAAGTCCTATGAAGAATATGACGGAGACTACAATTACTCTTTTGCTCTATAAGAGCGGGTCCTTGAAAATACGTAGTTATATTAACTAAAGATTCATTTATTATTATTCAATGAGCATCTTGTATTTCATAAAAATTGGGGGCAATATAATCCTTACGTAAAGGCCACCCTATCCAACTTTCGGGCATTACGATGCGTTTCAAGCGCGGATGATTCTCATACGAAATTCCGAACATATCATAAGACTCCCTTTCTTGAAAATCCGCGCTTTTCCAAACCCAGAAAACAGACAGAATTCTAGGATTCCTCCTTGGGGCAAATACTTTTATGCATACCTCTTCCGGTTGATCTATACTATACGCCACTCTCGTAAGATGATACACACTAGCTAACAGTCCGCCTGGTGCTACATCGTAGGCACATTGGGAACGTAGATAATTGTAACCATATACATATAAAATGACAGCAATGGAATGCCA